TTACCTATTTTTTTTGTACCGCATATGCTATTTTGACATATGACCTATCTCAAACTGAAAAATAAAGTGTTTTTTTTTTTTCAAAAAATCATGAATTTCGGAGAATATTAACAATTTCATCGAAAACTTACAGCAGCTTGCCAAACAAAGGCTAAGAGAAAAAAGAATAGAGGTATAATAGGCATAATGTCTATGAGTGGATTGAAAAAAGCATAAGCCTCGGGCAATTTGACGAAGAAAAAACTACTCGAACTCAAATAAGGGATAGAATTAAGACAGATACAGATTAAACTAAAGATATTAAGCATAACAAAAATTTCGTTCTTGTAGATTAGATAATTTGATTTTGATTGGGTCATTTTTATAATATAAGGTAAAAATGAAAAAGGCAGGCCAAAAAATCCTTCTTTTTTTGAACTCTCCCAAATCAAAAACCCTCTTTCAATTCTCAAACGAGAATACAAAGAATTTTACTTTCATACAATATCTTAATTGAATTCCATGTAATGATCAATTAATTTTTTATTCTATTTCTCCATGTATAGAAGCCTAGCAACAATATATTACATACTAGAATTGACGAATAACCAATATTAATATTATATTAGTATTTATTAATGTTGAATAGAAATATAAATGGGGCGTGGCCAAGCGGTAAGGCAACGGGTTTTGGTCCCGTTACTCGGAGGTTCGAATCCTTCCGTCCCAGACCCTCAGAATCAAGAATTTTTGGGTTAATTATTCATCATTCATATTATAGGCGATACTCCTACTATTCAGATAAATATGAAGTTCATATTAAAGTTAGTTCCTTGAAGGGTCTCTATTCTCTTCTCCAAAACCTAAAGTAAAAAAAAAAAAAAAAATGGTGTAGCCTAATTCTACATTTGACTTGCAATATACTAAGTAAGGCATAAAGCTTTTCATTTTATACGGATTTTGATTTTGCTTTATTTCAGGTTCAAGTTCAAGCCAAGAACCTTTACGTCAATTCTATGGTAGATACGAAAAGATCAGACTTCCTATGATTATGATTTTTTAACTTCAATTTTTATGATATAAATCTTTGCTTTGTTACTCGAAAAAGTGTGATAAATTTATATATTATCGATAAACTTTCCAACCTTCATGGGTCATTGGAATAGTTTATTTTTATTTGATTAAAAATATATTTTATTCTGGAATTGGGAAAATTAATTTTATAATTTTATATTATATATATTTATATATATTATGTATTGTATTTCATTATATTCATATGATATGGAGTTAAAAATGGAATCTTTGCTGAGTGAGCCCTTTACAGAAAGTAAGGAAAGGAAAATACTATGATCTATATATAATATATAATATTATATATATTAAATAGATAATATCTATTATAATATAATAGATATTAATAAAATGGATATAAAATAGAAAGCATATTGGCCGACCATATGATATATCATAATACATATTATATAAAAATATCCTAATACATATCAGTTGATCCAATGACTATTCATGATTTCATATTGAATCAATTCCATATCGGTTTTGAAATTAAATTAGAGAAATGTTATGGTAAAACTTCGTTTGAAACGATGTGGTAGAAAGCAACGTGCGACTTGAAGGACATGATTTACTGTGGATTTTTACATCCGCCATTTTCTATACGAATGAAGATGCTCTTGGCTCGACATAGTTTGTTCTGTTTTACTAGGAACCTAATTTGTGTTGGGTTCTAATCTAAAAAAAAAGTACATGATGAAGCTCGAGCAGAAAGTATTGAGTCATTTACCGGGGGAAGAATCTAGGGTTAGTGACACTAAAAATCAATAAGTTGAACCAACTTTGTAAGTATATCCTCCATATATAAATTGAAAAGGGTTAAAATTTAAACAAGTTTAAAATAAAAAAGTAAGTAAGATTTGTCGGAATTCGTAAAACTATTTCGATCATAAAGTGTATCACAAGGGAATCAATCTCTCATATTTCTTTCTATAGAAAGAAATATGAAAAAAGCAAAAGGTATGTTGCTATCTTTTTGAAAGGAGTAAGTATCGCCGAAGTAATGTCTAAACCCAATGATTTCACAAAACAAGGATAAAGGATTCCGGAACAAGAAAACACTATTTTCAATTGTCTCAACAATTGGATCAAAATAAAATGCGGAATAAAAATTGATTTGAGACGAGACAAACAAAAGAGGTTAGAGACGGCTCAATAAATATCTAAGGATTTCCTCAGAATTAACCAACTTGAGTTATGAGTACGAATGAGATCTCTTTTTTTAAGGAAATTTTTAAGGAAAGAGGAAGAAAAAACTACTTTAATCATAGTCTAATTCATTATTTGATATAATTATATAGTATATAGTTGCCGTTATATACAGAAATTAGAATCATTTTTTCTCGAGCCGTATGAGGATAAAACCTCCTATACGTTTCTAGGGGGGGCATTGTTTATCTACATCTATCCCGATGAGCCATCTATCGAATCGTTGCAATTGATGTTCGATCCCGAAGAGAAGGAAGAGATCTTCGAAAGGTAGGTTTTTATGATCCGATAAAGAATCAAACCTATTCAAATGTTCCCGCTATTCTATATTTCCTTGAAAATGGCGCTCAACCCACAGTAACTGTTCATGATATTTTAAGGAAGGCGGAATTATTTAAAGAAGGAATATTGGATTAACTGTTAATTTAATTAAAAAATTAAAATTAAAGTCAAAAAATTTTTAATAAAAAAGAAAGGGTCCTAGCATCTATCTTTGTGTAATTATTTCTCCAGAATTTGTTTGTTCTTTTTTTGCTCACTTATTATAATTTATTTTTTATTGTTGGAATTTACCGACAAAGACGGGGTCAATTTAGGTTATTGTACCTCTATTGATTGAATCAACTCGATATTTTTCTATACTCTGCCTTTATTTATTTTTACATTAAAATTTCTTTTCTTACTTATATTGTGCCAATCCAACACAAGGCCTTAATTTGATTTATTAAGAATTTTTTTATCAGCATTCTATTCATATTGACAATGGCGTACCGAACAAATATAATTCGATCGTAGATAAATTAATAGATTTGTTTATTCCTGCCCCATATTGCTTTTTTCTTCGCTTTATCCTTAGTCAAAAGTTAAATGATGTGTTTACTTAATTTACTGTCATACAAGACGTATAAAAAAAAATGGAATGGATCAAGTGTTTTTAATCCAATTCTACTTATATTTAGTGGATTGGTGTTTATAATTGATTAAAAAAATTTTACTTTAATTTGATTTGTTGCTAGTTCAATGTTTTTATTTTGGTGGAATCCTGTATTGCAATATTGCAATCAATCCCATTTTTTTTTTTTATCGTGTCTGCAATTCGGGTTGCTAACTCAACGGTAGAGTACTCGGCTTTTAAGTGCGACTATGATCTTTTACACATTTGGATGAAGCAACGAATTCGTCCAGACTATTGGTAGAGTCTATATAAGACCACGACTGATCCTAAAAGGTAATGAAGGAAAAAACAGCATGTCGTAATAATTTTTATAAAAATAGAACTTTTAATTTATCCTTACTTAACTGTAATATATTTTATATATGTTATTTTTGGAAGGAGACAAAGGAAATTCATATTTACAGTTGGGTCTAGTGAATAAATGGATAGAGTCTTTTAGGCCTAATTTTGGTAAAACAAAAAGCAACGAGCTTATATTATTAAATATTAAATTGGAATAATGACCCGATCTAATTAGATGTTAAAAATAGATTAGTGCCAGTGCAGAAAAAGGGTTTTCTGCGAGTGAATAATTGATTCTTTTTATTTATTTTATGAAATAAATCCTAACTATTCTCTATTTAAAGGTTGGAAACGGATGTGTAGAAGAAACAGTATACTGATAAAGTAAAAAGTAAAGAGAATCAAAATTTTTCCAAAATCAAAAGAGCGATCGGGTTGCAAAAATAAAGGATTTTTTACTCTCTTGTAATTTTAACGAAGGAAAACCCATTGTATAGAAAAGGAGAGGAAAGAGATCCTGTTGATTGGATTCTAGGTCTCCGGGGTATAGGTTCTTACTATTCTTACTATATATACTGTAAATATTATATCTACATAATTATAGACCCTGTTCGGACCATATTGCACTATGTATTATTTTATAACCCCAAAAATGCCTCTTGTCCTATGTCTCTGTTTCAAGTCAAAATTTAAATGGAAGAATTACAAGGGTATTTCAAAAAAGCTAGATCTCCGCAACAACACTTCCTATATCCGCTTCTCTTGCAGGAGTTTATTTACACACTTGCTTATGATGATGGTTTAAAAGGTTCAATTTCTTATGAACCCATAGAATTTATTGGTTATGACAATAAATCTAGTTTAGTACTTATAAAACGTTTAATTACTCGAATGTATCAACAGAATTTTTTGATTTATTCGGTTAATGATTCTAACCAAAATGGACTCCGTGGGCACATCAATTATTTTTATTCTCATTTTTTTTATTCCCAAATAGTATCAGAGGGTTTTTCAGTCATTGTGGAAATTCCATTCTCGCTGCGATTAGTATCTTCCCCCGAAGAAAAAGAAATACCAAAATCTCAGAATTTACGATCTATTCATTCAATATTTCCTTTTTTAGAGGATAAATTATCTCATTTAAATAATGTGTCAGATCTATTAATACCCCATCCTATCCATTTGGAAATTTTGGTTCAAATCCTTCAATACTGGATTCAAGATGTTCCTTCTTTACATTTATTGCGATTCTTTTTACATAAATATCATAATCTGAATAGTTTTATTCAGAATAATAAAACTATTTATGTTTTTTCAAAAGAAAATAAAAGACTATTTTGGTTCCTCTACAATTCTTATGTATCTGAATGTGAATTTTTATTGGTTTTTCTTCGTAAACAATCCTGTTATTTACGATCAACATCTTCTGTAGCCTTTCTTGAACGTTCACATTTCTATGGAAAAATGGAACATGTAGTGTGTTGTAATAATTTTCAGAAGA